GACAAACACAGAACTCAAAATTTCGGATTCTAAAGAGAAAACTACAGAAGAAAGTCAAAAAAAAAGAAAAGAGTATAAAAAAGAAGAAGCCAAAAGAAAGGAGAAAGTACGTATAGAAATAGCGGAAGCCTGGGATAGTATTTTACTTGCTCAAGTAATAAGAGGTTTTTTGTTAGTAACCCAATCGATTCTTAGAAAATATATTATATTGCCTTCATTGATAATAATTAAAAACACCGCTCGTATGCTATTGTTTCAATTTCCCGAGTGGTCCGAGGATTTTAAAGATTGGAATCGAGAAATGTATGTTAAATGCACCTATAATGGCGTTCAATTATCAGAAAAAGAATTTCCAAAAAACTGGTTAACAGACGGTATTCAGATTAAGATCCTATTTCCTTTTCGTCTGAAACCTTGGCATAGATCTAACCCACGAGCCCCTTATAACGATCCAATGAAAAATAAAGATTCAAAAAATGATTCTTGTTTTTTAACAATTTTTGGAATGGAAGCGGAATTCCCTTTTGATTCTCCCAGAAAACAACGTTCATTTTTTGAACCCATTTTTAAAGAACTCAAAAGAAAAATTAGAAAATTGAAAAAAAAATGCTTTCTAATTCTAAGAATTTTTAAAGAAAAAACAAAATGGTTTCTAAATGTTTCAAAAGAAATAAAAAAATGGGTCATTAAAAGGATTCTGGTTTTAAAAGAAATAAAAAAAGAACTTTTAAAAATAAATCCAATTCTATTATTATTATTTGGATTGAGAAAAAGAAAAGTATATGAATTGAGTAAAACTAAAAAAGATTTGATAATAAATAATCTGATGATTCATGAATCGTCCGTTGAAACTATACCACCGTCCTTTGAAACTATACCTCAGAATTGGACAAATTTTTCGTTGACAGAAAAAAAAATGCAAGATCTAACGGATAGAACAAACACGATCATAAATCAAATAGAAAAAATAACAAACGAAAAAAAGCGAGGATTTCTAATTCCGGATCGAAATATTCATTTTAACAAAAACAAAATAAGTGATGATGATAAAAGGTTGGAATCACAAAAAAATATTTGGCAGATAGTAAAAAGAAAAAATGCTCGACTAATACGCAAATCACATTTTTTTATAAAATTTTTCAGTGAAAGGATATACACAAATATCTTTCTGTGGATTATTCATAGTCCTAGGATCAATACACAATCATTTCTTGAATCAATAAAAAAAATTATTAATAAATACATTACCAATAATGAAACAAATCAAGAAAAAATGGATAAAACAAATCAAAGTTTAATTCACTTTATTTCGACTATAAAAAAGGCAATATATAATACGAATATTAGTAATAAGAATTCAAATACTTTTTGTGATTTATCCTACTTTTCACAAGCCTATGTATTTTACAAACTTTCACAAACCCAATTTATTAATTTCGATTTTTCTAAGTTAAAATCTGTCTTTCAATATAATGGAGCTGCTCCATTTATTAAGAATGAAATAAAGGGTTATTTTGTTGAAACACAAGAACTTTTTCTTTCTCAATTAAGACATAAGAATGGTCAGAATTCTGGAATAAATCAATGGACAAATTGGTTAAGGAATCATTATCAATATGATATATCTCACATTAGGTGGTCTAGACTAGTACCACAAAAATGGCGAAATAGATTCAATCACCACTGGATGAATCAAAATAAGGATTTAGGCAACTCATCTAAAAAAATGAAATTTAGTCACTACGAAAAACAAAAATTTTTTGAAATGGCTTCATTACTGAATGAAAAAGAGAATTTTAAAAAACAATATAGATATGATCGGTTAGCATATAAATCTATTAATTCTGAAGATACGAAGTACTCTTCAATTTATGAATTCCCATTACACGTAAAAAATAACCAAGAAGGTTTTTCGAATTCCAACACAAATAAACGAAAATCTTTTTATATGATGGAAGGTATTCCTATTATTCTTATCAATAATGATCGAGTACAAGATGATATTAGAGATATGGAGAAAAATCTGGATAGAAAATATTTTGATTGGAGAATTATCCATTTTTGTCTTAGAAACAAAATAGATATCGAAGCTTGGATCAATATTGATACTGACCCAAGCAGTAATAAAAAATCTACTAAGGCTAAATTTAATAATTATCAAACAATTGATAAAATAAAAAAGCAAAATTTTTTTTATCTCACGATTCATCAAGATCAAGAAATAAATTTATCCAATCAAAAAAGTTTTTTGGATTGGATGGGAATGAATGAAGAAATATTAAATGGCCCCGTATCAAATCTTGAACGTTGGTTCTTCCCAGAATTTTTGATATTTTATAATTTGTATAAAACTAAACCGTGGGTTATACCAAAAAAACCACTTCTTTTAGATTCTAATATAAATATAAATGAAAACGCTACTGATATTGAAAACAAAAGCATTGCTGGAAATAAAAAAAAAGATACTTTTATATCAATACCCTCCAATGAAAAAAAATCTCTTGAATTAAAAAAACGAAATAAAGAGCAAAAAGAATCCGTGGACCAAGCAAACCTTGAATCTACTCTTTCAAACCAAGAAAAAGATGTTGAAGAAGATTATACGAATTCGGACATGAAAAAACATAATAATAAAAAGCAACACAAGAACAATACAAAAAAAAAAGCGGAGTTTTATTTTTTACTAAAAAGGTATTTTCATTTTCAATTGCGATGGGATGATATTTTAAATAAAAAAATAATAAATAACATCAAAGTATATTGTCTCCTGCTTAGACTGATAAATCCACGAGAAATAACTATATCCTCTATTCAAAGGGGAGAAATGAGTCTTGATATTCTGATGATTCAGAAAAATTTAATTCTTACGGAATTCATCAAAAGAGGAATTTTGATTATTGAACCAATTCGTATATCTATAAAAAATGATGGGCAATTTATTATGTATCAAACCATTGGTATTTCATTGGTTCATCAAAGTAAACACAAAATTAATCAAAAATACCGAGAAAAAACCGATGTTGATAAGAATTCTGATGAAATCATTACCAAATATAAAAAGATGACTGGAAATAGAGATAAAAACAATTATGATTTGTTTGTTCCTGAAAATCTTTTATCAATGAGACTTCGGAGAGAATTTAGAATTCTAATTTGTTTCAATTCTAGGAATAGAAATGATATGCATAAAAATTCAGCATTGGGGAATGGGAATAAGGTAAACCATCAGGTTTTGGATAAAAGCAAAGGATATAAAAAAAAACTTATTAAATTAAAGTTATTTCTGTGGCCCAATTATCGGTTAGAAGATTTAGCTTGTATGAATCGGTATTGGTTTGATAGCAATAACGGCAGTCGTTTCGGTATAGTAAGGATACATACGTATCCGCGATTGAAAATTCATTAATAGTCAATTTTTGCTATCTTTTACATATCGCAGCGAGTCTATGACGACAAAAAGGTGCACACATTCATTGTCTTACATTCCATTCTGATACATGATACTAATTCAATGACATATCAATTCGATCTAGAAAAGAACTGAATCAATAAAATCTTCTGATTTTAGAACTACATTTTTCTTTTTTTGGAGTACGGAAACCAATAAGCCTTTTGTATACCTTTTCAAATCGAATTTTGAAATTAAAATCGGATTGATTTAATCAAATTCGAAATTAAAGCTAAATTAAGATTATTGTTTATACCAAACTAAAACAAGTGACATTATTATTACTGATCAATAAAGATATCTATCAATCAAAATATCTTAAATTAAAAAAAGACGGGGTTTCATTTTATGGTAAAAAATTCATTCATCTCAGTTATTTCACAAGAAGAAAAAAAAGAAAACAGGGGTTCTGTTGAATTTCAAATATTTAGTTTCACCAATAGGATACGAAGACTTACTTCACATTTACAATTACACAAAAAAGACTATTTATCTCAGAGGGGTCTGCGTAAAATTTTGGGAAAACGCCAACGACTGCTATCTTATTTGTCAAAGAAAAATAGAATAGGTTATAAAGAATTAATTAATCGGTTGGATATTCGGGAATTAAAAACTCGTTAATTTGAAGAAGCATTTTGAATTATTTGATTTATTAGATCTTGAATTTGAATGAACTTTTTTTTTCGTTTTCAGCAATTCATGAAAGAATGAATTAAGGAAAAACCTATGAATATACCAGCTACAAGAAAAGATCTCATGGTAGTCAACATGGGTCCCCACCACCCATCAATGCATGGTGTTCTTCGACTTATCATTACTCTAGATGGTGAAGATGTTATTGACTGTGAACCAATATTGGGTTATTTACACCGAGGGATGGAAAAAATTGCGGAAAACCGAACAATTATACAATATTTGCCTTATGTAACACGTTGGGATTATTTAGCTACTATGTTCACAGAAGCAATAACGGTAAATGGACCGGAACAGCTGGGAAATATTCAAGTACCTAAAAGAGCCAGTTATATCAGAATAATTATGTTGGAGTTGAGTCGTATAGCTTCTCATCTGTTATGGCTTGGCCCTTTTATGGCGGATATTGGTGCACAGACTCCCTTTTTCTATATTTTCAGAGAAAGAGAATTAGTATATGATCTATTCGAAGCTGCCACCGGTATGAGAATGATGCATAATTATTTTAGGATCGGAGGGGTAGCGGCTGATCTTCCTCATGGCTGGATAGATAAATGTTTGGATTTCTGCGATTATTTTTTAATAAGGGTTGCTGAATATCAACAGCTTATTACACGCAATCCTATTTTTTTAGAACGAGTCGAGGGGGTAGGCATTATTGGTCGAGAGGAAGTAATAAATTGGGGTTTATCAGGACCAATGCTGCGAGCGTCCGGAATACAATGGGATCTTCGTAAAGTTGATCAGTATGAGTGTTATGACGAATTTGATTGGGAAGTACAGTGGCAAAAAGAAGGGGATTCATTGGCTCGTTATCTAGTACGAATTGGTGAAATGATGGAATCCATAAAAATAATTCAACAGGCTCTTGAAGGAATTCCGGGGGGACCATATGAGAATTTAGAAATCCGATACTTTGATAGAGAAAGGAATCCAGAATGGAATGATTTTGAATATCGCTTTATTAGTAAAAAACCTTCTCCTACATTTGAATTGCCGAAACAAGAACTTTATGTACGAGTCGAAGCTCCAAAAGGAGAATTAGGGATTTTTCTGATAGGGGATCGGAGTGGTTTTCCTTGGAGATGGAAAATTCGACCGCCGGGTTTTATTAATTTGCAAATTCTTCCTCAGTTAGTTAAAAGAATGAAATTGGCTGATATTATGACAATACTAGGTAGTATAGATATCATTATGGGAGAAGTTGATCGTTGAAATGATAATTGATACACTAGAAGTACAAGATATCGATTCTTTTTCTAGACTGGAATTTTTAAAGGGGGTCTATGGAATTATATGGTTACTTATTCCTATTTTGACTCTTGTATTGGGAATTACACTAGGCGTACTGGTAATTGTATGGTTAGAAAGAGAAATATCCGCGGGAATACAACAACGTATTGGACCTGAATACGCCGGCCCTTTGGGAGTTCTTCAAGCTCTAGCAGATGGGACAAAACTTCTTTTCAAAGAGAATCTTTTTCCATCTAGAGGGGATACTCGTTTATTCAGTATCGGTCCATCCATAGCAGTTATATCCATTTTAGTAAGCTTTTTAGTAGTTCCATTTGGTTATCACCTTGTTTTAGCGGATCTCAATATTGGGGTTTTTCTATGGATTGCCATTTCAAGTATTGCTCCCATTGGACTTCTTATGTCAGGATACGGGTCAAATAATAAATATTCCTTTTTAGGTGGTCTACGAGCTGCTGCTCAATCAATTAGTTATGAAATACCATTAACCTTATGTGTGTTATCAATATCTCTACGTGCGATTCGTTGATATATAAATCTAAAACTTTCTGGACTCTTCCTTTCTAGGAAAGCGGTGGGATGAGTTGAGTAGAGTTAGATATCTTCATTTTTTTTTATTCCTTATTCGGATTGAAGAATTAAATCAAATAGTTATATGAGTGAAAGAAAACAGCTTATATATATTATATAATCTTATATATATTATATAATTTAGAATATATAAATTCGCAGTAAAAATATTGAGTCTCATTTTCCATGTATAAGAGTTAAAGAGTTAAGCGGAAATAAACATAATAAATTGTTTACCCCAAGATTGGTTGATTAGTCCATCCTGACTTGAAGCGGGCTCAAAAGACCCACCGTATTGAGTTTTCACTATCATTTGTATGTATTAACTTAACATACATGTATTATCATAGCGGGGGGTTGAACAAAAACGAGTGGATGGTTAGAAACACCAAGATATATAACGGATTTGTAATGTAATATGGAAATTATGTAAATTATCCAAAAGGACATTTTTACATAATATACAAACAACGAATACTAATTGGGGCTTAAAATTGGTAGAAATTATTAGGCAGTACTCCCCAAGGCACGATTCCAATCCAGAGTATGCTCCTATCCACTGATTAAATACATAACTATTGGGAACGAAAAAATCCTTTATTTTATAAGTCCTCTTTTTTTAAGAAATAGAAAGAAGAATAGAAACGAAAAAAAAAAGAGAGAAAGAAACCCAATCCCAATAAAAAAAAATATCTTTTTTATCTTCTTCCATATTCATATATATAGAATATGTATCATAATTCATGAATTAATATGGAACTCTTTTTCGTAAGTAAAAACAACGGGTTAGTTATATTTCTATAAGAAGTATTTTATTGAAGAATTAAGTTATTACTCAACAACGAAGAATTGAAATTATTAAAGAAGGAGTGAGATCAATTCAAAAGTACTTTGTTTTATTATTAATTTATTTAATAATAAAATAATAATTATATAAAACTCATAATTATATAATTATAACAGACAGAATTCTATGGGTCTAATTTTGGACCGTCCAATAAAGTTTGACCTTATCCACCCTACAAACATATCAAGATAAAATAATACTTACCCGGTCCTTAGATTTATTTATGGCCTTCAAGGAGCCGTATGCGGTGAAAATCTCATGTACGGTTCTGTAATAGCGATGGTAACAGTGATGATATCACCGACTATGATTATCTAACAGTTCAAGTACAATTGATATAGTTGAGGCGCAATCAAAATATGGTTTTGGGGGGTGGAATTTGTGGCGTCAACCTATAGGGTTTATCATTTTTCTCATCTCTTCCCTAGCAGAATGTGAGAGATTACCTTTTGATTTACCAGAAGCAGAAGAAGAATTAGTAGCGGGTTATCAAACCGAATACTCGGGTATCAAATTTGGTTTATTTTATGTTGCTTCTTATCTAAACCTATTAGTTTCTTCATTATTTGTAACAGTTCTTTACTTGGGGGGTTGGAATATCTTTATTCCAGACATATATGTTTCTGAGTTTTTTGAAATAAATAAACTGGGTGGAGTCTTTGGAGCTACGATTGGTATCTTTATTACATTAACTAAAACTTATTTGTTCTTATTCATTCCTATCACAACAAGATGGACTTTGCCGAGGCTAAGAATGGACCAACTATTAAATCTTGGATGGAAATTTCTTTTACCGATCTCTCTCGGTAATCTATTATTAACAACTTCTTCCCAATTATTTTCGCTGTAAAGGAATATTCTATATTCATAACTTGTCTCAAACAAGAGAAATAAACAAACATAAAATTATTCATATATATAGATTCACGATATGTTTTCTATGGTAACTGGGTTCATGAATTATGGTCAACAAACAGTACGGGCTGCAAGGTACATTGGTCAAAGTTTCATAATTACTTTATCTCACGCAAATCGTTTACCCGTAACTATTCAATATCCTTATGAAAAATTAATCGCCGCGGAGCGCTTCCGTGGTCGAATTCATTTTGAATTTGATAAATGTATTGCTTGTGAAGTATGTGTTCGTGTATGTCCTATAGATCTACCCGTTGTTGATTGGAAATTGGAAACAGATATTCGAAAGAAACGATTACTTAATTACAGTATTGATTTCGGAATCTGTATATTTTGTGGTAATTGTGTTGAGTATTGTCCAACAAATTGTTTATCAATGACTGAAGAATATGAACTTTCTACTTATGATCGTCACGAATTAAATTATAATCAAATTGCTTTAGGTCGTTTACCAATGTCAGTAATTGACGATTATACAATTCGAACAATTTTTAATTCGACTCAAATAAAAAATAAGTAACCCTCTGGATTCCCGAATAATTTTCAATTCCTTTAAAAATACTAAGGTTCGGTTTTGATCTAAATCTAATTTAAAGAAATTCGGGGTTCTTTCATTTTGTTTGGTCAATAACTACAAATTCAACCTATTGATTGGTTGATAAGAATCGAGTCTTAATTTTTATTGAAAATTTTTTAATTAATATATCCGTATATATTTCGATATATTTCGAAATACAAAATTTCGGATTAGAACTATTCCTTTAGATTCAGATAAAGAATAAAATTAGCCCAATAATTGTACCTACATTTAGTCACATCTCTTAGGATTTAATTAGGAATTTCTCAAAAATTATAAAAAAAAAAACTCTGGTCGGGTCTCAATAAAGTCATGAAAAACATTTAGATTTATTTATCTCTTATTTTACATATAATGGATTTGCCTGGACCAATACATGACTTTCTTTTAATCTTTCTGGGATCGGGTCTTATACTGGGAGGTATAGGTGTGGTATTATTTACCAACCCCATTTATTCTGCTTTTTCGTTGGGACTGGTTCTTGTTTGTATATCCTTATTCTATATTCTTTTAAATTCCTATTTTGTAGCTGCTGCACAACTTCTTATTTACGTGGGAGCTATAAATGTTTTAATTGTATTTGCTGTGATGTTTATGAATGGTTCAGAATATTACAAAGATTTTAATCTTTGGACTGTGGGGGCTGGGATTACTTTGCCTGTTTGTACAAGTATTTTTGTTTTACTAATAATTACTATTACGGATACGTCATGGTACGGGATTATTTGGACTACAAGATCAAACCAGATTATAGAGCAAGATTTGATAAGTAATAGTCAACAAATTGGAATTCATTTATCAACAGATTTTTTTCTTCCATTTGAATTCATTTCGATAATTCTTTTAGTCGCTTTAATAGGCGCAATTGCCGTAGCGCGCCAGTAATAAATCTCTAGAATTAGCAATAGTAATCAAAATGAAACTCTGTTATGTGTTATTACATTTTTTTATCTTCAATTTTAAAATTGGTTATGTCTAAAAGTCAAAATAAAAATTATTTTATGTAATCTATTACTAATACAATATATTCCTTTGTTCCGCACTGTATATTCTAGTCAATTGAATCTGTTGAATTGTTGTTCAGTTCATATTGAAATGACTCAAAATTGATCAGGAGTTAGTCAATGATGCTCGAGCATGTACTTGTTTTGAGTGCCTACTTATTTTCTATCGGTATCTATGGTTTGATTACTAGCCGAAATATGGTTAGAGCCCTTATGTGTCTTGAACTTATACTAAATGCGGTTAATATTAATTTCGTAACATTTTCTGATTTTTTTGATAGCCGGCAATTAAAAGGAAATATTTTCTCAATTTTTGTTATAGCTATTGCCGCCGCTGAAGCAGCTATTGGACTGGCTATTGTTTCGTCAATTTATCGTAACAGAAAATCAACTCGTATCAATCAATCGAATTTGTTAAATTAAGTAGTAATCATAAAAATTACAATATTTATAAATTCTAATTAACATGATCATACATTAAATTTAATTCATATTTTCGAAAATATAAGAAATCAAAGTATCTTGGCTCTATCGCACGAGTCGATCCAGAAGTAAATTGATTCAAAATTTCTGGTAAATTATTGATTCATCTGGTGTCTAAATATATGATTCATTTACAAGTTTACTAGATCGAAAATTTCTGACGTTTAAAAATTTATAGATCCAATGTCACACTCAGTAAAGATTTATGATACGTGTATAGGGTGTACTCAATGTGTGCGAGCTTGCCCAACCGATGTATTAGAAATGATACCTTGGGACGGATGTAAAGCTAAGCAAATCGCTTCTGCTCCAAGAACAGAGGACTGTGTTGGTTGTAAGAGATGTGAATCCGCCTGTCCAACGGATTTCTTGAGTGTTCGCGTTTATTTATGGCATGAAACAACTCGCAGTATGGGTCTAGCTTATTAATACGTTCCAGAAAACCCTACTCGAATACATTTGATTTTTTTACCTTTACCGACAAAAACCCGCGCTCAAAATATATTTATTTCGAGCACGGGTTTTTATGGTCCAAGTTTATTTTGTTTTTACTATGAATAATTTTCCTTGGTTAACGCTAGTTGTAGTTTTGCCAATATCCGCGGGTTCCTTAATTTTCTTTCTTCCTCATAGAGGAAATAAGGTAATACGGTGGTATACTCTATGTATATGCATAACGGAACTCCTTCTAACAACCTATGCATTCGGTTATCGTTTCCAATTGGATGATCCGTTAATGCAACTAACGGAGAATTATAAATGGATCCATTTGTTTGATTTTTACTGGAGATTGGGAATAGATGGAATTTCGATAGGACCCATTTTACTGACAGGATTTATTACAACTTTAGCTACTTTAGCGGCTTGGCCCGTTACTCGAGATTCCCGACTATTCCATTTCCTAATGTTAGCAATGTATAGCGGTCAAATAGGACCATTTTCTTCTCAAGACCTTTTACTTTTTTTCATCATGTGGGAGTTAGAATTAATTCCCGTTTATCTACTTCTATCCATGTGGGGGGGAAAGAAACGTTTGTATTCAGCTACAAAATTTATTTTGTACACTGCCGGAGGTTCTGTTTTTTTATTAATAGGAGTTCTGGGTATTGGTTTATACGGCTCCAATGAACCGACATTAAATTTGGAAACATTAGCTAATCAATCATATCCTGTAGCACTGGAAATAATATTCTATATTGGATTTCTTATTGCTTTTGCTGTCAAATCACCGATCATACCCCTACACACATGGTTACCTGACACCCATGGAGAGGCACATTATAGTACTTGTATGCTTTTAGCCGGAATCTTATTAAAAATGGGAGCCTATGGGTTGGTTCGAATCAATATGGAATTATTACCCCACGCCCATTCTATATTTTCTCCCTGGTTGATGATAGTCGGCACAATTCAAATTATCTATGCAGCTTTAACATCTCCTGGCCAGCGTAATTTAAAAAAAAGAATAGCCTATTCTTCTGTATCTCATATGGGTTTCATAATTATAGGAATTGGTTCTATAAGCGATACAGGGCTCAATGGGGCCATTTTACAAATAATTTCTCACGGGTTTATTGGCGCTGCGCTTTTTTTCTTGGCCGGAACAAGTTATGATAGAATACGACTTGTTTATCTCGACGAAATGGGCGGAATGGCTATCTCAATTCCAAAAATATTCACGACTTTCAGTATCTTATCAATGGCTTCGCTTGCATTACCGGGCATGAGCGGTTTTGTTGCCGAATTGATAGTTTTTTTTGGCATACTTACTAGCCAAAAATATCTTTTAATGACAAAAATATTAATTACTTTTGTAATGGCAATTGGAATGATATTAACTCCTATTTATTCATTATCTATGTTACGCCAGATGTTCTATGGATACAAGCTTTTTAATGCCCCAAATTCTTATTTTTTTGATTCTGGACCGCGAGAGTTATTTATTTCGATTTCTATCCTTTTACCTGTAATAGGTATTGGTATTTATCCCGATTTCGTTTTCTCATTATCAGTTGACAAGGTCGAAGCTATTGTATCGAATTTTTTTTATAGATAGTTTTTGTCAATAAATCAAAATTAAAAATCTAAAAATCCGATGCTTTTAAAAATCGTTCATTGTACAAAAAAAGTCTTTTCTGATTTCTGCTTTTAAGTTAAAAAAAAGTTGGAATTCTATTATAACCATATAACCAGATATTTTTGACATTTTCGAGAACCATTTGAATCAAGTAATGGAATATGGAATGATTCAAATGGTTCTTGATGGTTTATATAAGGGTTTCATATATATACGTATGCTGCCCTAGGCTTCTGGTTGTTAAGTACTTTATTCAATTAGATGGTAGTGTAAATGAACCATAACTATGCAACCCTATTCCTAATAGATTAACCCCAAAATAGCATATCCAAATTATAAGAAAGCCTACTGAGGCCACAATTGCAGAATTTACAGTTTCATAATTTTTATTTGTTCGAATATGTAAATAAATCGCAAATACGGTCCAAGTAATAAATGCCCAAGTCTCTTTTGGATCCCAATTCCAATAGGATCCCCACGCTTCATTAGCCCATACTGCTCCCGAAAGAATACCTATGGTTAAAAGTATAAATCCTAAACTAATAATACGATAACTCCATCGATCCAATTGTTGAATTAATTGATATCTGTAATAATTCTGAGAAAAAATCAAAGAAGTGCTTTGTAACACATTATTTCTTTCATTCACGTATTGAATCTCACCAAAGGAAAACGACTCAGTTAATAAATTATTGCTTTTACTAAAAATCCTTATGAATTTTCGAAATGTAATGACTAGAAGAGCTAGTGATAATAATGATCCACACAAAAGAGCTGCATAGCCCAACACCATCATACTTACGTGCATCATTAACCAATGCGATTGGAGAGCCGGTACTAATATTGCGGATTGATGCATTTCATTTAAAAGACCTGAAGTAGTGAAACCCTGGGTAAAAATAACACTTGGCGCCGTTATTGCGCTTAAATGGGTTTGCTGTTTTTTAAAATACGGAATCATATGAATAATGGAAAAACCCCATGATAGAAAAATTAATGATTCATATAAATCGCTTAATGGTAAATGCCCAAAATAAATCCAACGAGTAACTAATAATCCTGTTATGCAGAAAAAAGTAGCGACCATCCCCTTTTCTGATGAATCATATAGTCCTACGATTTCATCAACAAATAAAGTTATCAAATGAATTGTAATTACAATTGAAATGATCGAAAAGGATATATGAGTTAATATATGCTCTAGAGTTGAAAATATCATAAAATTTATTAAAAGGGGGCCTCAATGATAGGAATTGAAATAGCGAATTGAATTCATTATAGGGCTTACTCTTTTAGAAAAAGCCATGCCGCCACTCGGACTCGAACCGAGATGCTCTAGCACTGCTTCCTAAGAGCAGCGTGTCTACCGATTTCACCATAGCGGCTTATTCGAAATCATAATAACCTATTTTTATTCAATTGTCGAGATTGAGCGGATTAATTCAATATTTTTTTAGGAAACATTAAAATTGATGACTAAAAATTTGTTTCAAAACCGGGCATTTAAGCTAAACCTTTTCGTTAATAAATTATTCTTATAATCTTATCTTTTGTTTATTATTTATTTTAGAGTATTCCTTTTTTTTAACTTAAGTAACAACGGGGTTTTTCGTTTCATAGTTTATTACTTTATGGTCTCCTGAAAATAAGACGGAACATTTGTAATGTAACTAGATAATTTTGACTTCGATCCATGGATCGAACTAAAAAATAAATGGATTATCGGGTCAAGTCGATGGGGAAGGTGAGAATCCCCATCTTGAAAATGATAAAACATACCAAAAAAAAGGTGAAACCCTGTACTTGCGTTTATTCCTTTTTCAAACAAAAGAATACCTTATTATATTGTTAGAGAATGTAAATAATTTTTTTTTAAAATTAAATAAAAATGAAATAGTAATTTAGATTATTATCTATTATTATTAGATTAATATTATTTATAGTCTTGATAACTTTTAAATTTTCGAAAAAAAACCTTAGAAATACATTCTAACAAAAATTAGACCAATTCACATTATTCAGTCTATTTGTTTGATTATTTATTTGTCACACAAAAAAAACTTTTTGAGTTACCGGTAGAAAGCGATTTCGCTAACGAAAAAGCTTTCAATGCTGCCCAATACCCTTTCCTTTTCCAAATATTTTTACGAATACGTTTTTTTGAACTCGAGGTGCGCTTTTTTGGAACTGCCATTTTTAAATTATAATAGGTTCATCGGTTGGATGTGAAAGACATCTATAAGCATTAGTTAATGATTGGGAATAACCAGTTAATGATTGGGAATAACCGAACCAAACTGCAATAAATAGGTTTTTTTATGGAAAATAGGTTTTATGAGTCAAGTTATGGGTCCTCTGATTCTCCCTTTTTGCTGTCATTATTTATCCTTGCTCTATAGGTATAACTAAATTATTGTAATACGTAATAATTAGATCGAAATTGCAATTTTTCGTTTTTATCTTCATTAACAATATTAATAATAAACTAATAATAAATTAAAGTACATATTTATTTTTCACTCGTAACTTCTTCATATCATTTGACTAACCCTAATTCTTCATCTTCATTTGAAATATTTGAAGTAGTTTGGAAAGATTACGAAAAATTAAGGCTGTAAACTTCTATTTAAGTTTAATTTTATATATCTTATATCTTAATTTTGTTATTAATCGACCATTTTCAAAAGAAAAGAAATAAGAACTGGTGAATCAGAAACAATTAATTAAGATCATTTTTTTATTTATTTTTATATGGAATATACATATCAATATTCATGGATCATACCGTTCATTCCACTTCCAGTTCCTATGTTAATAGGAGCAGGGCTTTTACTTTTTCCAACGGCAACTAAAAATCTTCGCCGTCTGTGGGCTTTTCCGAGTGTTTTATTATTAAGTATAGTTTTGCTTTTTTCAGCCCATTTCTTTATTCAGCAACTAAATAACAATTCTATCTATCAATATGTATGGTCTTGGACCATCAATAATGATTTTTCTTTAGAGTTCGGTTCCTTGGTTGATCCACTTACTTCTATTATGTCAATATTAATCACTAGTGTTGGGGTTATGGTTCTTATTTATAGTGACAATTATATGTCTCATGATCGGGGGTATGTGAGATTTTTTGCTTAT